TGATTCAAATTGGAATTCTCAATTCATCCATAACTGCATTAGTCGAAACAACAATTTTGATCAAACCACATAGTTTCGTTTGTTTACTTGTTGTGGGTCATGTATCGTCTCAAGATTCATCCAACGGAATCCCACTTACACTTACTTCGATTCTATTTAGATATGGTGTAGACATATAATGCTATTATACAAATCAAACTCTCTCCTACCTTGCCTCGGGTTTTCTATCAAACAAAAAAAGGAATTAAGGAATTTTTTTTAAAGAATATTTTAAATAATATGAATTGAAATTGAAATAATATTCAAACAATATTATTCAAATAAGATTAAATGAAATATTAAACATAAAGAATTTCAATATTCTATTAATATAATAGAGCCAAAGAGAAGGTCTGGCCCATTTTTTCTCTCTCTCTCTTTTTTTTTTTTTCTTAGTGATTTAGAATATAGTCAGTAGTCAGATGTAATAGAATTTCTAGGAATTTCCATCTCGGGATTTATGGTATATTCTACGTGGCTGTGTTGGTGTATTCTTTTCATTAAGATCCGGATAGAGGATTATTGTTTCTATTGATTTGATACGGATACGAAAACGGAATGCATCGACCGATTCGATTCTCTCTCCCTGTCCCAGATTTATACTTAATTGATTTGATTCAATCCATTGAATTGTGAGGAACCCTTACATATAAAAACTCATGGGTTCCTATACCCAAATTAGGAAACTTTGGACCTGTACTACCCCGGCCCCGGCTTTACCCCCGAGTTAGAAGTCTTGAAAGAATCATTTCAGACCCATTTCTAGGACTAAAGATCGTGATTTGGAATGACTCGAAATACTTATTTATTTAATGTAATAATAACACCTAGCAGGACCAACTAACGAGTTAGGTTTCGTGACAACAAAAAACGTTTCTTTTGAAGCAAACCTACAAAATGGGGCATAGTTTAATGGTAGAGTCGGCTGAATCGTAAATGATTTACAGAAGATACTTCGAATGGAATCATGCGTTGTCGAACGATTCGATAGACAAAATCTCCCCATCCCAAAACCAACTCATAGAACATAGAAATAGAAGAGGGTGCGTTGATACATTTAGGACCAATTCATTGTCTCTAAAACAATGAATTGGGATTGTTGTTCTGCCAAAAGGCGATACGTCGGGGGATTCCTAACTCATCCAAGTTCAAATGGGCCCTAATCTTTTTAGATAAAGTCTGCATTGGTAGAATTGGAATGATGAACAAATTGGATTGGGTAGATTGGAATAAAAAAAAATAAGTTATAAGTTTAAGTATTGTACAGAAAAATGACTACTTGCTTTGCTAAGCCGGTTATACGAAGAAAAGCCTATTGTACAATGAAACTTACCAAAGAGCTTCGTTTTTGAAACTCTGGCTTTTCTACAAATACAAGAACAAGAATAGGTTCTAGATAATGTAACTTACTATTAGATTGAATTTGGATTTGATTTGGTTGGGTCAGGTTGGAGTTTTTCTTGAGCCAGGCTCATGTTATGATTTTGACTTCATAAATTGACTTGGGTATACCAAAGCAAAGGTGTATCACTAAATCTTGGATCATGGACAAATAAAAGAGGAAAAAGGCCGTATGTCATTCACAGACGAAGATTAATGAAGAAGAATGGGTTTGTTTATCCGAGATTTGAAAATACCGATCCGATTGGATCCATTGGAATAAATTATCGTTTTCAAGCCCCGAGGGATCTCCGTGATCCTGTGGGAATGATTCCATTTCTATGGAACAATCAACCGGCCGGTCACACGCACTAATTAGGAAATGAATAAAAAAATGTATAGGGCTATACGGACTCGAACCGTAGACCTTCTCGGTAAAACAGATCAAACTTATTATTATCGAAATGATTCGAACTGTTTCAAAGACCCAACATGCGTTTTTTTTTTTTGCATTGGGCTCTTTCATTAACTGATAAAAAGATCGGCTAGTCCACCATATTTTTTCTTGACAGGAAGATAACGAGATGGCTCCATGCGCTCGGATTCATTATTTGAATTCTGATCCGGGAGCAATACCAAAGTGTTTCAAAGAAGGGTTACCCTGACGTAGGTCTGCCTCCGGCCTAGATCAACCTAAGTTAAATGGAGTCTCTATCAATCCGCCCCAAGAGTCAAATATGATACTTCATACACCTTAAAGTTCATAGGACGAAAAGAGGTTATTTTGAGGTCCTTATCCTCATTATGCCTAGCATTGAAGGGACTGGGTATTCACCTTATCAATGATCAAACCAATGATGGGTTCTATTTGGTACCTGAATTGGCACCTGAATCGGACCGAACAAAATATTTGTCAGGCTATTGTTCTCTTGTTCCCTCGAATCCATGGAGTAAGACATCGATTTCTCAATAAGATCAATTCTGTTGATTGTATGATGGACTCCTCTGAAAAAGCATTGGCGCGCGTGTAAACGAGGTGCTCTACCTAACTGAGCTATAGCCCTTGTCATAGACATATTAA